ATCAAGTGCTTTATGGGTCGTCTCAGACCTTGCGATTGACATTTCTCCCAAAAATATCTAGAACACAAAGGGTTTACTTGTTACTAATATAGTCTAACCTCTGTTCTTCTTTAGATCCCCTGTTTCACTCCGATAGTATCGTCACTCGGGTCGATGCAGAGGAAATGAATGCATTTCTATACTATACTAAGTAAGTGAAATAGCTAAAAGATAATCTGGATCATGCCATATCACTTAACTTAGTATACTGGATCTTACGGAGCCTGTTCATGCACGGCATGGTTTTTGGGTCTGATCATAGAAAAGATTCTCTTCAAGCGAACCAGCCTATCCTATGTATGGGGCTTACGCGGTGGTTGGAACAAAGACACATTTTTTTTGAATTCCAATGTGGCAGATAACATATATCTGCATGGCCTAATCACTAGTTCAAGTCACACACTCCCATAATCCATTTTCTCTTCAGAGAATTAACTTCAACTATTCGTGTCAAATAAATAACACAATATTGTGATTGTGGAGTTGAAGGAAAATATCCAAACCATGTCTTATTCTTTTCAATAATCCATACTTGTAGCAATGAAATACTCCAAAATTGAGAACTGAGTGATTACAAATATCTATGATCTTTTCTATAACTCTAAAGTCTATAAAGGACCAGAAATCCCTTGCTTACGTATCATTGGGAAGTGCATTAACATAAATACGGCAGTAAGAAGGGGTAATACAAAAGTATGTAAACTATAAAAACGAGTCAAAGTGGATTGTCCCACACTAGCACTTCCGCGTAATAATTCTACCAAAGGCGATCCTATTACAGGAATAGCGTCAGGTACGCCTGTTACAATTTTGACTGCCCAATAACCAACTTGGTCCCAAGGTAAGGAATAACCAGTTACACCAAAGGATGCGGTCAATACACCCAGAACCACACCTGTAACCCAAGTCAATTCGCGAGGTTTTTTAAATCCACCGGTGAGATACACCCGAAATACGTGCAGGATCATCATTAGGACCATCATACTTGCCGACCAGCGATGAACTGATCGGATTAACCAACCAAAGTTAGCTTCAGTCATTATATATTGAACAGAAGCAAAAGCCTCAGTAACGGTCGGGCGATAGTAAAACGTCATAGCAAATCCCGTAGCTACTTGGACTAAAAAACAAGTAAGGGTAATTCCTCCTAGACAATAAAAAATGTTAACATGAGGAGGAACGTATTTACTAGTTATATCATCTGCAATCGCCTGAATCTCGAGACGTTCTTCGAACCAATCATAGACTTTATTGAGATAGGTAACCCAAGAGGACTCCCCCTCTGAGAACCGTATATGAGAATTTCATCTCATACAGCTCAAACATAAACACCTCAATACTGGTTGAAACGGATATAGAATAAATAGAAGGTTTGAAACTTCTTACTAGTTCTAGTTTCTCCTTTGATTCAATCTTATCTCTTCTCTGAAGATATGAAAAAAAAAAAAAACCGAAAGCTTTGTGGTGATAATGCCAAAATATCAAGTCGGCTCATTCGTCTTTATATTGCTTTATATAGATCGTTACAGGCCTCTTGAATCTTCTATTTCCCTATTTTGTTTTCTTTCGTTGATTTATTATTTTTATTTGTTTAATTAATTTTAATTAATATGTCTTTGTATTTATTTATTTTTTATAGGAATTCTCTTGTTAAGACCCTATGAATCGATTGAAACCTCAGATTCATACTATAACCACAATGATTTAATAAAACCTTAAAGCTAAGTCCAATGATTCTCTGAGTAAAAACCATTGTATCATCACTTATTCAATGAATATTAATTAAATTAACTTAATAGATATATATCATAAAATGACTGAAAATCCAAAGAAATAGTTCGTCTTAAACTAAGCAAAGCATAAAGAGGCGTTTGAAAGAAGAAAAATCTTTCAATTTATACTTAATTCTTTGCATTTTTTTTAGTCCGGCCGCGGGGTCTGAATATTAAGTATGAATCATAGTTTAAATATTTCGTGCTCGATTTCATATATTCTGTGTTTCAGATAATAGACTAAATATCCGACGCGATAAAACACATCTCTATGAAGATGGCAGACCCATTCTCTGTACTATCAATAGGATCAATTATAACAAGTCACACACTCATATTCCGAACTACAGAAACAAAGAAATTCCGCGGTCGAACTACCAATATAAATATGGGCTAGAAATCCGAGCCCCCTAAAGGATTCACTTTGTATTGAAAAGCTAAGACTTCACAGTTCTTGTGATCTTCTAATTCATTGAAATTCCGTCCAGTAAAACGGAAGAATTATAAATCTCCAAAATAATAGATAGGAATATCGCAAATAGAGCCATTGCGACACCCATCAAAGGAGTGGTTCCCCATCCAGGAGCTACTTTACCATATTCCGAATTCAATGGTTTCAATAAACCCCCTACATTTGTTGATCTTGGACCAGATCTGGAATTACTCTCAACGGTTTGTGTAGCCATAAATCCTATTGTTTTAATTTTTAATTAAGATCTGTTGACTTTGTATACTATTCCGTTGTAAATAAACGATCTTATCATAGATCCATTGTGGTCTTGAAATTATATAATAATGGAAACAGCAACCCTAGTCGCCATCTCTATATCTGGTTTACTTGTAAGTTTTACTGGGTATGCCTTATATACCGCTTTTGGGCAACCCTCTCAACAACTAAGAGATCCATTCGAGGAACACGGGGACTAGTTCTAGTTAAAGTACTAAGCCTCCCAATATAGGGAGGCTTAGTACTTCAATTGATAAAATGAAAAATAATTTATTTCACCTTTTTCGTTGGAACTTTAGGGGGTTCTCGAAAAAAGATAGCGAAAAAAATTATCCCTAGAGTCGAGACTAAAAGGAATGTATAAACCAATGCTTCCATAGATTCGATCGTGGTTTACAATTATAGCTTCCATACCTGTTTATTTTCCTACCTAAAGAAAGAGCAAAAGTCAAAGAAAAAAAGTAGATTCGAAAGATACGATAACAATGTTATATTATATCAGACTACTTGTCTTTTTGTAGTTGGATCTCCAAGTTTTTGGAATGCGCCAAATTCTACTTGAGCATCCAAATCTGGGTCAATACCAGCAAAAACATCTCTGAATAAGGTTCGAGCACCATGCCAAATGTGTCCGAAGAAAAAGAGCAAAGCAAACGAAGCATGTCCAAAAGTAAACCAACCCCTCGGACTGCTACGAAAAACACCATCAGATTTCAAAGTAGCACGATCTAATTCAAAAATTTCACCCAATTGAGCGCGTCTAGCATATTTTTTAACAGTAGCAGGATCACTATAACTAACTCCGTTAAGTTCGCCGCCGTAGAACTCAACAGTTACACCTACTTGTTCAACACTATACTTTGATTCTGCCCTTCTAAAAGGAACATCAGCTCTAACAATTCCGTCTCCATCTACCAAAACAACTGGAAATGTTTCGAAAAAGGTAGGCATACGACGTACAAAAAGTTCACGCCCTTCTTTATCTCTAAAGATGGGGTGTCCTAACCATCCAACAGCTATCCCATCCCCGTTGTCCATTGAGCCCGCTCTGAATAACCCCCCCTTTGCCGGATTATTCCCAATGTAATCATAAAAAGCAAGTTTTTCCGGAATTTTAGACCAAGCTTCTGAGAAACTTTGATTTTCAGCGAGTCCAGCACTAACTCTTCTATATATTTCTTGCTGGAAGTATCCCTGATCCCATTGATAACGAGTGGGACCAAATAATTCTATGGGGGTAGTTGCTGAACCATACCACATAGTTCCAGCAACTACAAAAGCAGCAAAAAAGACAGCAGCGATACTACTGGAAAGGACGGTTTCAATATTGCCCATACGTAATCCTTTGTATAGACGTTGAGGCGGACGAACACTAAGATGAAATAGGCCCGCTAATATGCCCAATGTACCCGCTGCAATATGATGAGAGGCTATTCCGCCCGAAACAAACGGATCAAAACCTTCCACACCCCACGCTGGATTTACAGATTGTACTTTGCCAGTTAGTCCATAAGGATCGGACACCCATATTCCAGGGCCATACAAACCTGTTACATGAAATGCGCCAAAACCAAAACAAGCCACCCCTGAAAGAAATAAATGAATTCCAAAAATCTTGGGCAAATCCAAAGACGGTTTTCCTGTACGTTCATCAGTAAATATTGCTAGATCCCAATACACCCAATGCCAAATAGCTGCTAAGAAGCACAAGCCAGAAAACACAATATGCGCTCCGGCCACACCTTCATAACTCCAAATGCCTGAATTCGTTACAGCCCCCCCTGTGATACTCCAACCACCCCACGAATCAGTTATTCCTAAACGAGTCATGAAGGGTATAACGAACATACCTTGTCTCCACATTGGATCAAGAACGGGATCAGAAGGATCAAAAACGGCTAATTCATATAGAGCCATTGAACCGGCCCAACCAGCAACCAGAGCTGTATGCATTATATGGACAGCAATCAACCGACCGGGATCATTCAATACAACGGTATGAACACGATACCAAGGCAAACCCATGGAAATACCCCTTTTTATCAAAGAAAGATAAAGACTATGTAACTTTATTGCATTTTAAAAACGATACTATGGACCTCCCCCCTTCAGTGGATTCTCTCCGAGCAGGAGATAATATTTGTTCTCTTCTGCTGGCACTAATCAAACAATTCTGTTCGTAGGAACAAAGAGAAGCAGATCTATTCTATACCCGATAAGCCCCAATACGCAATGGTGGGTTGAGCCCATTTTCTATGAGTGAATCATCCATACTTAGTCATCATTCGAAAGACCTATTTTTATTAGTTACTTTATTAATTCTGTCTTCCGTTCTGACCATGGCTAAAACGAATAACGGCCAATTTTTATGAAGACAATTAAACCCATTATTACGTTTCCACATCAAAGTGAAATATAGTACTTCATTTTTTGTTAATGCCTATTGGTGTTCCAAAAGTACCTTTTCGAAGTCCTGGAGAGGAAGATGCATCTTGGGTTGACGTATAGTGCGGCTTGTCAGATATATTGGGTCATATGGGATTTCCCCGTTCTCTCCCTCGATCGAGATATCCCTTGTTTCACCCAATCAATTTATTAAAAATTTGGCGCGTGAGGTGCAATTAGATCCGTTTTGGGGGGATCCAGATTAATATTACCATCTCAATAAAACTTATTTATGGTTGGCTTGGTTGGACCAAGAAAATGAAGTATCCAGGCTCCGTTTAGAAAAAACCCAATTAGTAATAGATCGGCGATTACTACTTGTATCATAAATGATTTTATTAGTAAATTAGAAAGAGGGGTGATCTCAAAGTGTTAATTAATCGAACGGAAGAAAGGCATCAAATGAATTCAAAAAAGAAGTGGTATTGGGAGCATTTATCCTATATGTGCAAATAGAAATCGGGGAAATCTTTACCTGGAGTAGAGCATAAACCTAAAAAAATGGAAGGGGCCCCTTCAGGAACAAGAAAATTACATCGTAATTTGGATTGGATCTCGATGAAACAATATATCAATGAGAAGTTTGTTTGATAAGTGTAGTGAATTTCGTATTATAGGTTATAGGAAAACGAGCAAAAACTTATCTTTTTTTTATGGAAGAAAAAGGGTTCCTTTGTTAAAAGTTAGATAGAACCTACTCTAAGCCAAAATAAAGGGGCTGGAATCTTATACATTGATCTTTTTTCCGCGATTTTTTGAACCGTATGCCTCAAAAGGTGCATGTACGGTTCCTAAGGGATAGTTTTTGATCCTAATCAACCGACTTTATCGAGAAAGATTGCTTTTTTTAGGCCAAGAGGTTGATAGTGAGATCTCAAATCAACTTATTGGTCTTATGGTATATCTCAGTATAGAGGATGATACCAAAGATCTCTATTTGTTTATAAATTCTCCCGGAGGATGGGTAATACCCGGAGTAGCTATTTACGATACTATGCAATTTGTAAGACCAGATGTACATACAATATGCATGGGATTGGCCGCTTCAATGGGATCCTTTATCCTGGTCGGAGGAGAAATTACCAAACGTCTAGCATTCCCTCACGCTTGGCGCCATTGAGTTTTTTATTTGAAAGAAAAAAAAACTATGCCTTAGCAGGAATATTAAGTAATAATAGCATGGCACTTCGAATTTGATATGATAAAACTCTCTTTTTTTTTTACATTAAATTATGTATCGAAAGAGTAGTATGAGATAATAAGATATTCCGATTTTATCTTGGGGTAGTCCATTTAAGCGGCACAAACTTTTTTTTTGTTTTCACACCGGAAGCGTTTTAACAATATTTATTTTTTATAGATAAAGATTCATTTTTTGCCTTAGCTCAAAAAAACTTTGGGATTGCTGAATCACAGACGAAATAAATATATAAAGCAACGGAACCATCATAGTATTTATTAACTCCCCCGAAAGGAAGGGTGGTAATTGGATCATTTACCGATCTGCGTCTGATAGATCCTAGATTTTATCTTTATTGGCTGTAAGGTAAAAGTAAATTCCATTAGAGAGCCGTATGCACTGCACAAAAAATGCCCGTACGGTTCTTCAATTCTTTTTTTTTTGTTTTGTTTGCACCTCATCATCCTGCAAGATAGAGAAACCATTTATTTATCATCAGGGTAATGATTCACCAACCCGCAGCCTCTTTTTATGAGGCACAAACGGGAGAATTTATCTTGGAAGCGGAAGAACTACTGAAACTGCGCGAAACCATCACAAGGGTTTATGTACAAAGAACGGGCAAACCCTTATGGGTTGTATCCGAAGATCTGGAAAGAGATGTTTTTATGTCAGCAACAGAAGCCCAAGCTCATGGAATTGTTGATCTTGTAGCGGTTGAATGAAGGATTTCGCTGAAATCCCTACTATATGTTGTGTTGAGATTTTCTTTATATTCTTACCGGGTTTAATATTCTATTAAATATAAATAGATTAAAAAAAAAAAGCGATTAATAATCATCCGGTTAGGATCGATCTCAACCAGCCTATTATGTATACGATACAGCATGCCAACCATTAAGCAACTTATTAGAAATACACGACAGCCAATAAGAAATGTCACGAAATCCCCCGCTCTTCGGGGATGTCCTCAGCGCCGAGGAACATGTACTAGGGTGTATGTGCGACACGTTTAGATCATGAGCTAGGGCTGGGACACAAAAAAAAGACAAACTGTATGTTTCCAGCATCAATGATCAATACCAGTGAATAGGATAGAAATAGACTATGAATAGGATACAATGGAAGAATTCCACTCACTATCTACAAATCAAAAAGATCCATTATCTCCCTGTGTATTCCATTTATGGTTTCCATTGGTGCAAATCCAATCACCTGAATTTAAGATGAGAAGCAATTCCCCTTTGGTAAGAAATGGTTATCCATTAAGCGGGGGAAATATATAAGCAGAAAAATTATGTTCCCACTCTTGCAAAAACGGACTAACAGGGTCAGCTACCTAGCTAACTTTCATAATTAAATACCGTTACTGTATGGGTTAGATCTCATTGTGAAAGACCTATTACTAAATAATATAATTCATGGGTAGAGCCAAAGGATGTGAACTGTACAAGTTACCAATAATGTTGATTAAATGAAGGAAGGGGTTCCGGTGTATAGAAAGGACCTCACCGTTTAAGAAGTAACCATAGAAACGATGGAACCACTATTTCTTTATCCATATCCATTTAAATTTTAGTTTTATATTTACTATGTTTTTGTGCGGTGAAATGAAAAAATATATATATAGTGGTCGGGGAGGTTATAGTAGCCAAAGCCATTGGAATTTTTATTTTATACATTGGAAGAATCTGTTTTGTTATTAATCGACCAGTAAAGAGGAAAATAATAACTAAAAGAACGGAAATCAATTAGTTATTCAGCAAAGTTTCATTTATTCAATGACCAGAATTAGACGAGGATATGTAGCTCGTAAACGTCGAACAAAAATCCGTTTATTTGCATCAAGCTTTTGGGGGGCTCATTCAAGACTTACTCGAACTATTACTCAACAGAAAATAAGAGCTTTGGTTTCTGCTCATCGGGATAGAGATAGGCAAAAGAGGGATTTTCGTCGTTTGTGGATCACTCGGATAAATGCAGTAATTCGCGAAAATAAAGTATCCTATAGTTATAGTCAATTTATAAATGATCTGTACAAGAGTAAATTGCTTCTTAATCGTAAAATACTTGCACAAATAGCTATATTAAATAGGAATTGTCTTTATATGATTTCTAATGAGATCATAGAGGAAAAGGATTGTAAGGAATTTACCGAAAAACTTAAATGACATTCCCCGGAGAATGAACTCCGGGAAGATATAGTATAAATTAGTATAAGAAAAAATTGATAAGATGATAAAGTCGTCAAAATGAGTTAACTCGCTCAAACAAAAACACTTTAATTCTTCCCCGATTCTTTGATTCTTTTTTTTTTTTTACAACACGAAAATTAAATTTTGATTTTATTATTTTTCGAACAAAATATCCATCTGGGTTTGAGTTCATAGCATATTGGAATTTTGATTTGATTGAAGAGTAAGCCTATTTATTTCTGGTTCTAAAACCAGTAGTTCTAGCGGTCGACTCGGTTCTTTCAAACTGTTTCTCGTTATTAAGAAAAGGTAACAAAGATAAAATGCGCGCTTGTTTTATAGCAATAGTAATTAATCGTTGTTGTTTCAAGGTCAATCTATTCACGCGCCTAGATAAAATTTTTCCTTGTTCACTAATAAACCGACTAATTAAACTCATATTTCTATAATCAATTCGATCCCCCGATTGGATCGGGGGCAAACGCCTATGAGAAGATCGTTTGGATTTAAGAAAGGGTCGCTTGGATTTATCCATGGTTTGTTTGTTCCTTATCCCTGAAAATCCTATTTCTGAGTTCTAATTCTTTTTTTTTTTTAGATCCAACTGAAATAGAAGAAATAGAAATTAGGATTTACTTTAGTTATATTAAAATATATATTATATATATAATATGTCATTTTTAATGTTCCTTGGAAGAGTGACAAACAGACCTGCATTCGATCTATTTCTTTATCTCCCCATGAACCGTATGTTTGTAACAATAGGGACAGAATTTTTTCAATTCCAATCGACTCGGCGTATTGTGTCGATTCTTTTGGGAAATATATCTGGAAATGCCCGTTGATTCTTTATTAACCCCGTTTCGGACACAACTGGTACATTCCAAAATAACCGTTACTCGGACATCTTTACTCTTGGCCATGAACCCCCTTTGGTTTTTGATTCGCTCAACTCTTCCATTTTTTCAATCTGAAGCGAATAAGAAAGGAACAAAGAAAAAATAGAAGTTGCTAACTCTAAATCTAATTATGAAAGATTTCGTTACAATCACTAGAGTAATAGTCAAAAATTAGTAAATAATAAGGAATACAATTATTTCAAACTATATTTCTAATTGCAGTACAGTATCTTATTTAACTATTTTTTATGATACTGTTGCCCTAGGAGCACATTTCCATCCCCGCTCTCACTCTATTATAATCTAAATTTAAACCGGGATTTTCGCTGAGATTGAATAGACTTTAGTCTTTTTCAAAAAAAAATAGCAATTAATTAGTTACAGCTATTTGATTGTATCTCTAATCCCCTTCCCGTATCAATAGCTAAAAAGAAAAAAAGGGGAATGTCAACGCATCGGGGAATAAACGATTGATCTCTATTAATAAACCTGCTAAAGATCCGAACCATAGAGTACTTAGTACTGGTGCCACGGAAAGATATGTTTTTAGATCTCGCATTGAAAATCCTCCTTCTTTTTGTTTTTAACGTCTCATATGGGTATCGATAAGTCTTTTATTATTTTATTATATGTTATACAATATGTTATATGACATGAGTCCCCCCAAAAAAGAAGAAATGACAATCAAAATTGTGGATATCAATGGAAGAAATAACACTATGGAAAAGAAGACAGGGATTCTC